AGAGGAAAAACCGCCCTTTATCATTATATTTCATTTAGAATAAAAAGGGATTTCATCCTATTCATATATAGTGAAGTCTTACTATAGTGAAGTCTTACCCCCTAGATATTCCCACAAAAGAGAATTCTTTTTCACACTTCCTGTTAGTAGTGATTGAATTTCTATGTTTAGTTTGATAGGAAATAAGATATTCAAATAAAAATAAAGAATTGTGGATCGAATGACTATTCATCTATTGTATTTTTTATACAAATAGGGGGCAAGAAAACTCTATGGAAAGGTGGTGGTTTAATTCGATGGTCTTTAAGAAGGAGTTAGAACGCAGGTATGGGATAAAGAAATTAACGGACAATCTTGGTCCTATTGAAAATACTAGTGAAAGCGAAGATCCGAATAGAAAAAGTAGGGCTAAAAACATTCATAGTTGGAGCGGTCGTGACAATTCTAGTTACAGTAATGTCGATCATTTATTTGGGGCCAAAGACATTCGGAATTTCATCTCTGATGATACTTTTTTAGTTAGGGATAGTAATGGAGATAGTTATTCTATCTATTTTGATATTGAAAATCAGATTTTTGAGATTGACAACGATCGTTCTTTTCTGAGTGAACTGGAAAGTTCTTTTTCTAGTTATCGCAATTCTAATTATATGAATAATGGATCTACGAATGAAGATTCCTTATACAATCGTTCCATGTACGATACTCAATCTAGTTGGAATAATCATATTACTAGTTGCATTGACAGTTATCTTCAGTCTCAAATCTGTATGGATACGTCCACTGTAAGTGATAGTAGTGACAGTTACATTTCTAGGTGCGTTTTTGAGAAACGTAAAACTAGTAGTGGTAGTGAAGGTGGGAGGCCCAGTATACGAACCCGCGCGAAGAGTAGTGATTTAACTCTAAGAGAAAGGTCTAGCGATCTCGATGCAACTCAAAAATACAAGCATTTGTGGCTTCAATGCGAAAATTGTTATGGATTAAATTATAAGAAATTTTTGAAATCACAAATGAATATTTGTGAACAATGTGGATATCATTTGAAAATGAGTAGTTCAGAAAGAATCGAAGTTTCGATCGACCCCGGTACTTGGGATCCTATGGATGAAGACATGGTCTCCCTGGATCCCATTGGATTTCATTCAGAGGAGGAGCCTTATAAAGATCGTATTGATTCTTATCAAAGAAAGACAGGATTAACTGAGGCTGTTCAAACGGGCGTAGGTCAACTAAATGGTATTCCCGTAGCAATTGGGGTTATGGATTTTCAATTTATGGGGGGTAGTATGGGATCCGTAGTCGGGGAAAAAATAACCCGTTTGATTGAGTACGCTACCAATCAATTTTTACCTCTTATTATAGTGTGCGCTTCGGGGGGGGCGCGCATGCAAGAAGGAAGTTTGAGCTTGATGCAAATGGCTAAAATATCGTCTGCCTTATATGATTACCAATCCAATAAAAAGTTATTGTATGTATCAATCCTTACATCTCCTACTACTGGTGGGGTAACAGCAAGTTTTGGTATGTTGGGAGATATTATTATTGCGGAACCAAATTCCTACATTGCGTTTGCGGGTAAAAGAGTAATTGAACAAACATTGAATAAAACAGTACCCGAAGGTTCACAAGCGGCTGAATATTTATTCCAGAAGGGCTTATTTGACCTAATCGTACCACGTAATCTTTTAAAAAGCGTTCTGAGTGAGTTATTTAAGCTCCACGCCTTCTTTCCCTTGAATTCCAATTCAACGCACTAGGTTCAATTATTTTCTTTGTAGCAAACTACTTGTTTACTTATCGAAATCAAAGTAACTAAGAATGAAGTTTTCTTTGGTGACCTAAGATCTAATTGTAGAAAGAATCAAAAGTTAAAGTTGCGGATAACTCTTTTTTTTACCTAGATTCCCGATTACTAATTAAGAAGTCTCTATCAACAAGATAAAAACACGAGTTCTTCCTTTCGTGAAATTAGGTAAATAAAACAAATTTTGTCTTACGTATAGAATCAAATTCAAATATAGAAAAAATAGATATATAGTTTTGTATCTTTCTTCATCTCCCGAAAATCCCATTTTCACTAAAAATCCCGATTGTGCCACATTCTAATGAATCTTTCGATAATTTGTAAGAAACTCTTATTAAATTCGAAGACAAGAACAAAACAGAAAGAAATGAAGAAAAAGAATCAAATGGATTATCATATGTATCTTTCATGTAGATAGATGAATAAGTCCATTTATTTAGTTCTACATTCCTTGGACTTATTCTATATACTCACTTAGATACTTATATCTGTAATAAGAATTTTCAAATTGAATTAATTAATAATAACTACGAATTCATACTAATTACAATTATTAATTATAATTAGTATAAATAAAAAATATGATATTAAAAAAAAGTAAGAACAGGTACAAATAGTAAATCGAGGTACCCATTTTATGACAACTTTCCACTTTCCCTCTATTTTTGTGCCTTTAGTAGGCCTAGTATTTCCGGCAATTGCAATGGCTTCTTTATTTCTTCATGTTCAAAAAAACAAGATTGTTTAGATCTGAGGGGACCCCATCTCATCCGTTTTTTTGAAACTTAGACTTGTAGCATAACACATATATTTATTTCGGCAAATAGGGTAGAACATGCGATTTCTGCCGAACATAAAGGAAAAATCTCTTCTGCCTGCAGAAAATGATCTATGGGTAACTGAATTCTAGCTAGTTTGAAATAGATCAGGATCGCTGGATACCTAAAATGTAAAGTTGGTGGATCTATATGTATATATGTATATTGGGATCATAGGAAGGGTATGTTATTATTTTAGATCTAACCAATTTGAGGAATTACTCCTAAAGGTTCCCATCAAACTAGTGCTAGTTCACATTAAACTAGTGCTAGTTGATGAGAGTTCATTCGGAAACAAAAAAAGTAAAGTCAAAACCATTTTGGGTATTCTCTCAATTCCAATAAAATGCAATCGGATCAAGTATGAGTTGGCGATCAGAACATATATGGATAGAACTTATAACGGGGTCTCGAAAACTAAGTAATTTTTGCTGGGCCCTTATCGTTTTTTTAGGTTCATTAGGGTTCTTATTGGTTGGAACTTCCAGTTATCTTGGTAGAAATTTGATATCTTTTGTTCCGTCTCAGCAAATCATTTTTTTTCCACAAGGGATCGTGATGTCTTTCTACGGGATCGCGGGTCTCTTTATTAGTTCCTATTTGTGGTGCACAATTTCCTGGAATGTAGGTAGTGGTTATGATCAATTCGATAGAAAGGAAGGAATGGTGTGTATTTTTCGTTGGGGATTTCCTGGAAAAAATCGTCGCATATTCCTCCGATTCCGTATAAAAGATATTCAATCCGTTAGAATAGAAGTTAAAGAGGGTATTTATGCTCGCCGTATCCTTTATATGGACATCAGAGGCCGGGGGGCTATTCCGTTGACTCGTACTGATGAGAATTTGACTCCACGAGAAATTGAACAAAAAGCCGCGGAATTGGCCTATTTCTTGCGCGTACCGATCGAAGTCTTTTGAGAAAAGAAAAGGACTGGGCTGAAGAACGAATGCTTTCTCCGCAGGAGGGAAAAATACAAGAATCCTGTTTTTTTCTATAACTAAGCGATACTTTAGATGCAGATCAATCCTATCTTGTAAATTCTTTTCTTTTTGTCAATCGACTTTTTGATCATCACAATATCTTTCTCTCAATTATTCTATTCTTGACTATGGGAAATCGTTGGAATTTTTTTTTAAATATTGGATATTTTGATAGAAAAAGATTTATTTCGTCTCAAAATCTCAACAATATTCATTCCTTAAAGGACTTCTTTTGGTCATTCATCGAAAGGAGACACTTGTTTTGTTTGGAATTTGATGAATTGAGATATCTGGAAACACGATTTTGTATTATTTCTTCAGTCGAATTCGAAGTGAAGTCTTAGTCTATTTCTGTATTCTTTCTAATAAAATAGATTCATAGGTTTGATACCTTGTGTAGAACTCATGTTTGAAAGAAATATTTGATCACATAGAGTCGACAAATGAAGTGGGTTAATTAAAAATTCACAGGTGAAAAATGGCAAAAAAGAAAGCATTCACTCCTCTTTTGTATCTTGCATCTATAGTATTTCTGCCCTGGTGGATTTCTCTCTCATTTACTAAAAGTATGGAATCTTGGGTTACTAATTGGTCGAATACTGGTCAATCCGAAATTTTTTTTAATGATATTCAAGAAAAAAGTATTCTAGAAAAGTTCATAGAATTAGAGGAAATCCTCTTCTTGGAAGAAATGATCAAGGAATGCTCGGAGACACATCTACAAAAGCTTCCTATAGAAATCCACAAAGAAACGATCCAATTAATCAAGATACACAATGAGGATCGTATCCATACGATTTTGCACTTCTCAACAAATCTAATCTGTTTTGTTATTCTAAGCGGTTATTCTATTTTAGGTAATCAAGAACTTGTTATTCTTAACTCTTGGACTCAAGAATTCCTATATAACTTAAGTGATACAGTAAAAGCTTTTTTGATTCTTTTATTAACCGATTTATGTATCGGATTTCATTCACCCCACGGTTGGGAACTAATGATTGGTTCTGTCTACAAAGATTTTGGATTTGGTCATAATGATCAAATTATATCTGGTCTTGTTTCCACTTTTCCGGTTATTCTCGATACTATTTTTAAATATTGGATTTTTCGTTATTTAAATCGTGTATCTCCGTCACTTGTAGTTATTTATCATTCAATGAATGATTGATAAACGATCCGCCGATATTAATCCAATTAGAATGTTTCTTACTTTGTAGTTCTACATAAGTATTAAAAACGGGGGATTTTCATACTATTTTCATAGTATACTTATACTATAGTATTCTAGTAAAATGATTCCAATAAATAGCAGAATCGTGGACAGGGAACTATACTAGCGACCTGCCCAATTTATTGTAGAAATTTTCGGATCAATGATTAGACCATGCAAACTA